TAAATAAATCCGAAACATATAAAATGCAGTTAATCCTGCTGTGGACCAAGCTATTATTGCAAAAATAGGTGAATACAACCAACTATCATTAAGAATTTCATCTTTGGACCAAAAACAAGCAAGGGGTGGAATACCAGAAAGAGAAAGTGTACCCAATAAAAAAGCAGTTTTTGTAATTGGTACATGTTTTCTTAAACCGCCCATAAGAACCATATTCTGACTTTTATCTGGAGAATATCCAACAATAGCTTCCATCGCATGAATAATTGATCCAGATCCTAAGAACAACAATGCCTTCGAATAAGCATGAGTAATCAAATGAAATAAAGCAGCTCGATAAGACCCCATACCTAGAGCTAACATCATATAACCCAATTGAGACATTGTAGAATAAGCTAAGCTTTTCTTAATATCTTTTTGAGCAAGAGCTAAAGTGGCTCCTAAAAATAATGTTATTATACCTATCAAAGCTATTAGATTTAGAATGTAAGGTATAACTATGAAAAGAGGAAGAAGCCGAGCTACAAGAAAAATTCCTGCTGCTACCATAGTAGCGGCATGTATAAGAGCCGAAATGGGGGTAGGCCCTTCCATGGCATCAGGTAACCATACATGAAGGGGAAATTGGGCGGATTTAGCAACAGCGCCGGCAAATAATAGGGAGGCGCATAAAGTAACAAATAAAAAATTAACTTCATTATTATAAACCAAGTTATTGAATATTTCAAACAAATCCCGAAATTCGAAAGTACCTGTTATCCAATAAAAACCCAAAATTCCTAATAATAAACCAAAATCCCCGACACGATTAGTTACAAACGCTTTTTGACAAGCATTCGCGGCACTGGGTCGTGTGAACCAAAAACCTATTAATAGATAAGAACACACTCCAACTAATTCCCAAAAAATATAAATTTGTATCAAATTAGAACTAGTAACTAATCCCAACATTGAAGTATTGGAAAAACTCATATAAGCAAAAAATCTCAAATATCCCCGATCATGAGACATATAATTGTCACTATAAATAAGAACCATAATTCCAACAGTAGTGATTAATATCGACATAATAGAAGTAAGTGGATCAACCAAGCAGCCAAATTCTAAAGAAAAATCATTATTGATGGTCCAAGACCATACATATTGATAGACAGAATTATTATTTATTTGCTGAATAGAAAAAAGGGCTGAAAAAACCATAACTATACTTAATAATAAAACACTAGGAAAAGCCCACATACGGCGAAGATTTTTTGTTGCCGTTGGAAAAAGTAGAAGTCCTGTTCCAATTAAGATAGGAACTGGAAGTGGAATGAAAGGTATAATCCATGAATATTGATATGTATATTCCATAAAAAAAAAAAAAAAAAAATTGATCTTAATTAATTGTTTCTGAGTCACCGGTTCTTATTTCTTTTCTTTTGAAAGGGGTCGGTTAATAAAAAAAAAATTAAGATATATAAAATAAAACTTAAATAGAATTTTCTAGCCTTAATTATTCTGAATCTTTCCAAACTACTTCAAATATTTAAAATCAAGAGGTTATAATTGGTCAAATGATATAAATAAGTCACTAGTGAAAAATAAATACGTATTTAATTTTATTAATACTGAATTGTTAATATTAAATTCAAATTTTTAAATAAAATTTTATGAAGATCAAAAATGAAAATTCTAATTTTCATTTTAATTATTACGTATTACAATAATTTTTTTATATCTATAGAACAAGGATAAATAATTATACCAAAAACAGTATTTGATATGAATCATAAAGCCCATAACTAAAACTATTTATTGTAATTCGGTTATTTAGAATCATTAACCAATTTGTTTTGTAACTAATTCTTTGTCTTCCATTACAATAAAAGCTATTTGTAGGAAATGCTATGATATCCAACACTTTAATTTTACGGAAAAAAAAAGGGGGGGCAAATAAAATGCCTTTAAATTTTGTATTTTGTATCCTTTAACAGATTAACTACTAGTCTCATTTGATAATTCAAATTTTGTGGACTCTTTCTTCGAGCTTGAACAATTAAATTAATATTAAATTAATTAATATAATAGAAAAAATTATTAAAGTTTTTTTATTTTTTAATTAAGCGGGAGAAAGGTTGGTTTATTAAACTTTTCGATTTTTTTATTACATGTATAAATGTAACACGACGAAAATAGAAAGAAAACGGACAATCTTTCTTTTTTTTTTTTTTTTTTTTTGTATTATTTTTTTTTTTTTTTTTTTTATCAACTTCAATCTATTTGGCATAGTGTACCTTATCATTCTTATTAATATTTTATGTGATTTTTAACCCCCCCCCTTTTTTTTGGAGTCTAATTTAGAGAAAAAATAGATAGAGAATAGTAAAGAACAATTGATTTTGAACAATAGATGTCTTTCACATCCAACCGAAAAACCTATTATAACTTTTTAATGGCAGTTCCAAAAAAGCGCACCTCTATTTCAAAAAAACGTATTCGTAAAAATATTTGGAAAAGGAAGGGATATAGGGCAGCATTGAAAGCTTTTTCGTTAGCGAAATCTCTTTCTACCGGGAGTTCAAAAAGTTTTTTTTGTGTAACAAATAAATAATCTGAATCGTTCTAATAACTAATAAAGTGATATAATTTTGTTTATAGTTTATTTATAAGATTTATAAGTTATAAAAATGATAAATAACATTTATCAATTATAATTAATATTAACATCATAATAGTATAGTAAAAGAATAAATATTAATATATAAGATAAATTACAATATAAACAATATACATTAAAAAAAAATAAATAAAAAAGAATTAGTCTCATAATGTTTTAATTTAAAACGAATATAAAATTGAATTTGTTTTACTTTAATTTGAAGCCAAATGTTTCTTTCGTTTCTGATATAGATAAGAATTCTGTTGTCTACTGAATTCTAAAAATGAATGGTACTTTTTTGTTTGAAAAAAGGGTAAACGCAAGCGCAAGGTTTCGCCTTTCATTTTAGTATGTTTTATCATTTTCCGGATGGGGATTATCACTTTCCCCATCGCCCTTACTCAATAATAAAAAGAATTTTTTTTTAGTTATATTTTTGATTTTATATTATAAAGAAGAGGTCGTTGAAACTAATTGATTAAGTTTAAAATGTTTTTTATAATCTTTTAAACCATTATTTTGGGTTTTAGAAATTATTATCACTATATAAATTCCTTAAACCCAATTAAATTAATAAAAGCCCCGTTTCCATTTTTAGGTAGTTATATGATTTAGGTAGTTATATGACGAATGCGCCAATTTTGAGTGATCTATTTTAGATCCTATGTTTCGATTGGAAGATCGATCAAGATATAATATATATATATTAATTAAAAAATTTAGAAAATATTTTGAAGTACGGTACAATTTCTATACGAAATTTTTTTATATGATTGATACGACCATCCCAAATACCTAACTTAATGGGTTTGCTAAATCTTAACGCAAATTCTCTACACAACAAAAAATCCTAACGCAACCTAACTATGCAAATATTTACATAAATCTTTTGAGTGTATCGCTGAAATTGTGTTATATAAAAATTCTATTTTTTTATTAATCGATAAAATGAATTTTTTATTTTAGATTAATAAAATAAATGATAAAAGAAATTAATCATTAAAAAATGCAAACGAGGCAGAACATTTTTTTTACTTATATCCAGGGATTGAAGTAAAAATTATCTAGTTACAACTGTTACATTTTAGTTTTAGGAGAGCATAAAGTAATAGCCTACGAAAAAATACATTGTTAGTTCAGTTAAATAAAATTGACATCCTAAAATACTAAATAACTAAATAAAAAGATAATAATAAGAAAAATCAATATTATTAACGTTAACGAAAACGTTTTAATCCCTAATTTTTAAACAAGTTTTTATTCATCAATTTGAATGGTTTCCTAAAAAAAAATATTGGATTGAATTAACTCCTTCAAGCTCGACGATTGAATAAAAATAGGTTATTATGATTTCGAATAAGCCGCTATGGTGAAATCGGTAGACACGCTGCTCTTAGGAAGCAGTGCTAGAGCATCTCGGTTCGAGTCCGAGTGGCGGCATGGCATCTTCTAAAAGAGTAAGTCCTATAATGAATTCAATTCCCGATTTCAATTCCTATAATTGAGGGACGCCCTTATTAATTTAATAATTTTTATGATATTTTCAACTTTAGAGCATATATTAACTCATATATCCTTTTCGATCGTTTCAATTGTAATTACAATTCATTTGATAATTTTATTAGTCGATGAAATCGTAGGACTAGATGATTCGTCAGAAAAGGGGATGATAGCTACTTTTTTCTGCATAACAGGATTATTAGTTACTCGTTGGATGTATTTGAGGCATTTACCATTAAGTGATTTATATGAATCATTAATTTTTCTTTCGTGGAGTTTTTCCATTATTCATATTATTCCGTATTTTAAAAAACATAAAAACCATTTAAGCGCAATAACCGCGCCAAGTGCTATTTTTACTCAAGGTTTTGCTACTTCGGGTCTTTTAACTGAAATGCATCAATCCGCGATATTAGTACCCGCTCTCCAATCCCATTGGTTAATGATGCACGTAAGTATGATGGTATTGAGCTATGCAGCTCTTTTGTGTGGATCATTATTATCACTAGCTCTTCTAGTCATTACATTTCGAAAATTCATAAGGATTTTTAGTAAAAGCAATAATTTAGAAAATGAGTCAGTTTACTTTAGTGAGATTCAATACGTGAACGAAAGAAACAATGTCTTACGAAACACTTCTTTTATTTCGTCTCAAAATTATTACAGGTATCAATTGATTCAACAATTGGATCGTTGGAGTTATCGTATTATTAGTCTAGGGTTTATCCTTTTAACCGTAGGTATTCTTTCGGGAGCAGTATGGGCTAATGAAGCATGGGGATCATATTGGAATTGGGATCCAAAGGAGACTTGGGCATTTATTACTTGGACCATATTCGCTATTTATTTACATATTAGAACAAATAAAAATTTTGAAAGTGTAAATTCTGCAATTGTGGCTTCAATGGGCTTTCTTATAATTTGGATATGCTATTTTGGGGTTAATCTATTAGGAATAGGGTTGCATAGTTATGGTTCATTTACATTAACATCTAATTGAATAAAAGACTTGACGAATATAAACATAGGACGGCATACAGGTATATATACGAAAACTTCATGTAAACAATCAAGAACCATTTGAATCATTTCCATTACTTGATTCAAATGGTTCTCACAAATTCAAAAGATATCTAGTTATAATAGAATTCCAATTTTTTTATTTTACTTAAAAGAATATAAAAGACTCATTTTTTTATTGTACAATCAACCATTTTTAAAATCATGGGATTTCAGTTTCATTTTTTGGTTTACTCACAAAAACTATCGAAAAAAATAATTGGATATAATAGCTTCGACCTTGTCAACTGATAATGATAAAACGAAATCGGGATAAACACCAATACCTATTACAGGTAAAAGGATAGAGATCGAAACAAATAATTCTCGCGGTCCAGAATCAAAAAAATAAGAGTTTGGGGCATTAAAAAGCTTGTATCCATAGAACATCTGGCGTAACATAGATAATGAATAAATAGGAGTTAATATCATTCCAATTGCCATTACAAAAGTAATTAATATTTTTGTCATTAAAAGATATTTTTGACTAGTAAGTATTCCAAAAAAAACTAACAATTCGGCAACAAAACCGCTCATGCCCGGTAATGCAAGAGAAGCCATTGATAAGATACTGAAAGTCGTGAATATTTTTGGAATTGCGATAGCCATTCCGCCCATTTCGTCGAGATAAACAAGACGTATTCTATCATAACTCGTTCCGGCCAAGAAAAAAAGCGCAGCGCCAATAAATCCGTGAGAGATTATTTGTAAAATGGCTCCGTTGAGTCCTGTATCGCTTATAGAACCAATTCCTATAATTATGAAACCCATATGAGATACAGAAGAGTAGGCTATTCTTTTTTTTAAATTACGCTGACCGAGAGATGTTGAAGCTGCATAGATTATTTGAATTGTGCCTACTATAATCAACCAGGGAGAGAATATAGAATGGGCGTGGGGTAATAATTCCATATTGATCCGAACCAATCCATATGCTCCCATTTTTAATAAGATTCCGGCTAAAAGCATACAAGTACTGTAATGTGCCTCTCCATGGGTGTCTGGTAACCATGTATGTAAGGGTATGATCGGTGATTTGACAGCAAAAGCAATAAGAAATCCAATATAGAATATTATTTCCAGTGCTACAGGATACGATTGATTAGCTGATGTTTCAAAATTTAATGTTGGTTCATTGGAACCATATAAACCAATACCCAAAACTCCCATTAATAAAAAAACGGAACTTCCTGCAGTGTACAAAATAAATTTTGTAGCTGAATACAAACGTTTCTTTCCCCCCCACATGGATAGAAGTAGATAAACTGGAATTAATTCTAACTCCCACATGATGAAAAAAAGTAAAAGGTCTCGAGAAGAAAATGGTCCTATTTGACCGCTATACATTGCTAACATCAGAAAATGGAATAGTCGGGAATCTCGAGTAATCGGCCGAGCCGCTAAAGTAGCTAAAGTTGTGATAAATCCTGTCAGTAAAATGGGTCCGATAGAAATTCCATCTATTCCCAATCTCCAGTAAAAATCAAAAAAATCGATCCATTTATAATCCTCTGTCAGTTGCATTAATGGATCATCCAATTGGAAACGATAACCGAATGCATAGGTTGTTAGAAGGAGTTCCATTATGCATATACCTATAGTATACCACCGAATTATCTTATTTCCTCTATGAGGGAGAAAGAAAATTAAGGAACCCGCGAATATTGGCAAAACTACAACTAGCGTTAACCAAGGAAAATTATTCATGGTAAAAACAAGATAAACTTGGACCAGAAAAACCCGTGCTCAAAATAAATAGTTTTTGAGCGCGGGTTTTTGTCGGTAAAGGTAAAAAAATCAAATGTATTCAAGTAGGGTTTTCTGGAACGTATTAATAAGCCAGACCCATACTTCGAGTTGTTTCATGCCATAAATAAACTCGAACACTCAAGAAATCTGTCGGACAGGCGGATTCACATCTCTTACAACCGACACAGTCCTCTGTTCTTGGAGCAGAAGCAATTTGCTTAGCTTTACACCCGTCCCAAGGTATCATTTCTAATACATCCGTTGGGCAGGCGCGCACGCATTGAGTACACCCTATACACGTATCATAAATCTTTACTGAATGTGACATTTGGATCTATAAATTTTTGAATGTCAGAAAGTTTCGATCTAGTAAACTTGTAAATGAATCATATATTTAGACACCAGATGAATCAATAATTTATCATAATTTTTCTAATCAATCTACTTCTGGATTGACTCATGCGATAGAGCCAAGATACTTTAATTTCTTACATTTTTGAAAACATGTATTATTACGGAATGTATGGTCATGGTAATTCTAATTTATGAATATTAGAATTTATATGATTAATACTACTTATTCAACAAATTCGATTGATTGATACGAGTTGATTTTCTGTTACGATAAATTGATGAAACAATAGCCGGGCCAATAGCTGCTTCAGCGGCTGCAATAGCTATAACAAAAATTGAGAAAATATTTCCTTTTAATTGGCGACTATCAAAAAAATCAGAAAATGTTACGAAATTCATATTAACCGCATTCAGTATAAGTTCAAGACACATAAGGGCTCTAACCATATTCCGGCTCGTGATCAATCCATAGATACCGATAGAAAATAAGTAGGCACTCAAAACAAGTACATGTTCGAGCATCATTGACCAACTCCTTATCAATTTCGATTCATTTCAATATGAACTGAACAACAATTCAACAGATTCAATTGACTAGAATAAAAAAAAGTACGGAACAAAGGCAGATTTTCTATTGTTAATAGAATAGATTGAATAATTTCTATTTTAGACATAAACAATCTTTAATTAAAGGGAAATAAATGTAATGTAATAAAACCGAACAGAGTTTAACGTGCATTGCTAATTCTATAAATTTTTTACTGTCGCGCCACGGCAATTGCACCTATCAAAGCGGCTAAAAGAATTATCGAAACGAATTCAAATGGAAGAAAAAAATCTGTTGATAAATGAATTCCAATTTGTTGACTATTACTTATCAAATCTTGCTCTATAATCTGGTTTGATCTTGTAGTCCAAATAATTCCGTACCATGACGTATCCGTAATAATAATCATGAGTAAAACAAAAATACTTGTACAAACTGGCAAAGTAACCACATCCCCAATGGTCCAAAGATTCAAATCTTTGTAATATTCTGAACCATTCATGAACATCACAGCAAATACGATTAAAACATTTATAGCTCCCACGTAAATAAGGAGTTGTGCAGCAGCTACAAAATAAGAGTTTAATAGAATATAGAATAAGGATATACAAACAAGAACCAGTCCCAATGAAAAGGCAGAATAAATGGGGTTGGTAAATAATACCACCCCCATACCTCCTAGTATAAGAACCGATCCCAGAAAGACTAAAAGAAAATCATGTATTGGTCCGGGCAAATCCATTATATGTAAAATAAGAGATAAATAAATAGAAATGTTTTTCATGACCTTATTGAGACCCGACCATAAATTTTTTTTTTATGATTTTTGAGCAATTCCTAATTTAATCCTAAGTAAATAAATACTAAGGGATATGAATAAATGTGAGTACTATTATTGGACTAATTTCATTCTTTATCTGAAAGAGTCGTTCTAATTCTAAACGATATATTTTAAAACAATTATGGATATATTAATTAATGGATTTTCAATCCAAATTAAGACGCGTTTCTTACCAACCAATCAATAGTTGGTATTTGTAGTTATTGACCAAACAACACGAAAGAAACCTAAATTCCTTCTATATTAGTTATTAGTAAAGTAATTATAAATTATTCGTTAATAAGAGATTTACTTATTTATTTGAGGCGAATTCAAAATTGTTCGAATTGTATAATCGTCAATTACTGACATTGGTAAACGACCCAAAGCAATTTGATTATAATTCAATTCGTGACGATCATAAGTAGAAAGTTCATATTCTTCAGTCATTGATAAACAATTCGTTGGACAATACTCAACGCAATTACCACAAAATATACAGACTCCGAAATCAATACTGTAATTAAGCAGCCGTTTCTTGCGAATATCAGTTTCCAATTTCCAATCAACAACGGGTAGATCTATAGGACATACACGAACGCATACTTCACAAGCAATACATTTATCAAATTCAAAATGGATTCGACCGCGGAAACGCTCCGCGGTGATTGATTTTTCATAAGGATATTGAATAGTTACGGGTAAACGATTTGCGTGGGATAAAGTAATCATGAAACTTTGACCAATGTACCTTGCAGCTCGTACTGTTTGTTGACCATAATTCATGAACCCAGTTACCATAGAGAACATATCGTTAATATATATATGAATAGTTTTATGTTTGTTTATTTCTCTTGTTTGAGACACGTTGTGAATATAGAATGTTACTTTACAGTGAAAAGAGTTGGAAAGAAGTTGTTAATAATAGATTACCGAGAGAAATAGGTAAAAGAAATTTCCATCCAAGATTCAATAGTTGGTCCATTCTTAGCCTCGGTAAAGTCCATCTTGTTGTGATAGGAATGAACAAGAACAAATAAGTTTTAGCTAATGTAATAAAGATACCAATTATCGCTCCAAAAACTCCACATGTTTTATTTATTTCAAAAAGCTCAGAAACATATATGTCCGGAATAGATATATTCCAACCTCCCAAGTAAAGAACTGTTACAAATAATGAAGAAACCAATAGGTTTAGATAGGAAGCAACATAAAATAACCCAAATTTTATACCTGAGTATTCGGTTTGATAACCTGCTACTAACTCTTCTTCTGCTTCTGGTAAATCAAAAGGTAATCTCTCACATTCTGCTAGGGAAGAAATAATAAAAATGATAAACCCTATAGGCTGACGCCACAAATTCCATCCCCAAAAACCATATTTTGATTGCGCCTCAACAATATCAATTGTACTTGAACTGTTAGATAATTATAGTCGGTGATACCATCACTGTTACCATCGCTATTACAGAACCGTACATGAGATTTTCACCTCATACGGCTCCTTGAAGGCCAGAAATAAATATAGGGACCGCGTCAGTATTCTTTTTTGAATCTTGATATGTTTGTAGGATGGATAACTATCGGCCGGTCCCAAATTAGACCAATTGAATTCTGTCTGTTATAATTATTTTAATTCAAAATTAAATAAAAAAAGTACTTCTGAATTGATCTCATCCTTTCTTTAATTTAATAATTTCAATAATAATTTCAATTCTTCTTTGTTCAGTAATAACTTAACTGTTCAATAAAATACTTCTTGTAAAAATATCAATAACCCGTTGGTTTCACGTACGAAAAAAAAAAATTCTATATTAATTAATGAATTATGACACAAATTATATATCTATTAATATGTATATGGGAAAGAATAAAAGTAACAAAGAATAAATAAAGTATATCTTTTCTTTTTTTTTTTTCGTTCCTATTCTTCTTTCTATTTCTGAGAAAAAGAGGGCTTTCAAAATAAAGTAAAGGATTATTTCGTTTCGAATAGTTATTTATTAAATCGGTGGATAGGAGTATACTCTGGATTGGAATCGTGTCATGGGGAGTACTGCCTGATCATTTCTACCAACTTAAAGCCCCAATTAGTATTCTTTGTTTGTATATTATGTAAAAATGTCCTTTTGGAAAATTTACATAATCTCCATTACTAATCCTTTCCATATGTTCGTGTTTCTAACCATCCACTCGTTTTTGCTCAATCCCCCGTTATGCTAATACATAAAAATGATAGTGAAAACTCAATACGGTTGATCTTTTGAACCCGCTTCAAGTCAGGATGACTAATCAACCAATCTTGGGGGAAACGGTCTCTTCTGTTTATGTTTATTTCCGCTTAACTCTCTAACTCTTATACATAGAAAATGAGAATCAATCTTTTTACTGCGAATTTATATATAAGCTGTTTTCTTTCACTCATATAACTATTTGATTTAGTTCATCAACCCGAATAATGAATAAAAAAAAATAAAGATATCTACTCAATCCATTCCAACCCTTTCCTTGAAAGGAAGGAATAGAGAAAAGTTTCTGTCTATGTATCAACGAATCGCACGTAGAGATATTGATAACACACATAAAGTTAATGGTATTTCATAACTAATCGATTGAGCAGCAGCTCGTAGACCGCCTAAAAAGGAATATTTATTATTTGACCCGTATCCCGACATAAGAAGTCCAATTGGAGCAATACTGGAAATGGCAATCCATAAAAAAACACCGATATTGAGATCCGCTAAAACAAGGTGATATCCAAAAGGAACTACTGAATAGCTTACTAAAATTGATATGACTGCTATGGATGGCCCGATACTGAATAAACGAGTATCCCCCCTAGATGGAAAAAGATTTTCTTTGAAAAGTAGTTTTGTCCCATCTGCTAGAGCTTGAAGAACTCCCAAAGGGCCGGCGTATTCAGGTCCAATACGTTGTTGTATCCCTGCCGATATTTCTCTTTCTAACCATACAATTACCAGTACGCCTATTGTGATTCCCACTACAAGAGTCAAAATAGGAACAAGAACCCATAGAATTCCATAAACCTCTTTAAAAAATTCTAATCTAGAAAAAGAATCGATATCTTGTACTTCCGGTGTATCAATTATCATTTCAACGATCAACTTCTCCCATAATGATATCTATACTACCTAGTATCGTCATAATATCAGCCAATTTCATTCTTTTAACTAACCGCGGAAGAATTTGCAAATTGATAAAACCCGGCGGGCGGATTTTCCATCTCCAAGGAAAACCACTCTGATCCCCTATGAGAAAAATTCCCAATTCTCCCTTTGGGGCTTCTACTCTCACATAAAGTTCTTGTTTCGGCAATTCAAATGTAGGAGACGGCTTTTTACTAATAAATCGATATTCAAAATCATTCCATTCCGGATTCCTTTCTCTATCAAAGTATCGTATTTCTAAATTCTCATAGGGTCCCCCTGGAATTCCTTCCAGGGCCTGTTGAATAATTTTTACGGATTCTATCATTTCACCAATTCGGACTAGATAACGAGCCAATGAATCTCCTTCTTTTTGCCACTGTACTTCCCAATCAAATTCGTCGTAACATTCATAATGATCAACTTTACGAAGATCCCATTGTATTCCGGAAGCTCGCAGCATTGGTCCCGATAAACCCCAATTTATTACTTCCTCTCTACCAATAATGCCTACTCCCTCGACTCGTTCTAAAAAAATAGGATTTCGTGTAATAAGTTTTTGATATTCAGCAACTCTTGTTAAAAAATAATCGCAGAAATCCAAACATTTATCTATCCAGCCATGAGGTAGATCGGCCGCTACTCCTCCGATACGAAAATAATTATGCATCATTCTCATACCGGTGGCAGCTTCGAATAGATCATATACTAATTCTCTTTCTCTGAAAATATAGAAAAAGGGAGTTTGTGCACCAATATCCGCCATAAAAGGACCGAGCCATAACAGATGAGAAGCTATACGACTCAACTCCAACATAATTATTCTGATATAGCTGGCTCTTTTAGGTACTTGAATATTTCCCAACTGTTCTGGTCCGTTTACAGTTATTGCTTCTGTGAACATAGTAGCTAAATAATCCCACCGTGTTACATAAGGCAAATATTGTATAATTGTTCGATTTTCCGCAATTTTTTCCATTCCTCGGTGTAAATAACCCAATATTGGTTCACAGTCAATAACATCTTCACCATCTAGAGTAATGATGAGTCGAAGAACACCATGCATTGATGGGTGGTGGGGGCCCATATTGACTATCATGAGGTCTTTTCTTGTAGCCGGTATATTCATAGGTTTTTCCTCGATTCATTCTTTCATGAATTGCTGAAAACGAAAAAAAGTTCATTAAAATTCAAGATCTAATAAATCAAATAATTCAAAATGCCTTTAGAAAAATAAAATTAACGAGTTTTTGACTCCCGAATATCCAACCGATTAATTAATTCTTTATAACATATTCTATTTTTCTTTGACAAATAAGACAGTAATCGTTGGCGTTTTCCCAGAATTTTACGTAAACCTCTCTGAGATAAATAGTCTTTTTTGTGTAATTGTAAATGTGAAGTAAGTCTTCGTATCCTATTGGTGAAACTAACTATTTGAAATTCAACAGATCCTCTGTTTTCGTCTTTTTCTTCTTGTGAAATAACTGAGATGAATGAATTTTTTACCATAAACTGAAATCTTCTCTCCCCCCCCTCTTTTTATTTTAAGATATTTTTTATTGATAGATATCTTTATTGATCAGTAATAATAATGCCCCTAATTTTTATTTGGTATATACAAAAATTTGTATTTCGTTATTAATTTCTAATTTTTTTTTATTTAATAAAACTTACTCAATCCTATTTTCATTTTAAAATTGGATTTGAAAGGGGATACAAAAGTATGGTTGGTTTCTTCACTCACAAAAGATAAAAGTTTAGACCTAAAATAAGAAAATTTTGTTCATTCTAGATCTAATTGATATGTCATTGAATTAGTATCATGTATCAGAATGGAATGTAAGACAATGTATGCGTGTATCTCTTTGTCGTCATAGACCAGATATGGTATGGGAAATATAGGAAAAATTTACTATTAATGAATTTTCAATCGCGGATACATATGTATCCTTACCATACTGAAACAACTGCCATTATTGGTATTAAACCAATAACGATTCATACAAGCTAAATCTTCTAATCGATAATTGGGCCAAAGAAATAGCTTTAATTTTATAAGTTTTTTTTTATATTTTTTGCTTTTATCCACAACTTGACTGTTTACCTCATTCCCATTACAAAAAGATGCCTTTCTATGTCTATTCTTAGAATTTAAACAAATTAGAATTCGCAATTCTCTACGACGTCTAGGCGATAAAATATTTTCAGGAACAAACAAATCATAATTTTTTTTATATCTATTTCCAGTCATCTTTTGATGTTTTGTAATGACTTCATCAGAATTCTTATCAACATGTTTTTTTTCTCGGTATCTTTGATTTATTTGATGTTTACTTTTATGAACTAATGAAATACCGAGGGTTTGATACATAATAAATTTTCCATCATTTTTTATAGCTAGACGAATTGGTTCAATAATCAAAAATCCCCTTTTAATAAATTCTGTAAGAGTTACATCTTTCTGAATCGTCAAAATATCCAGACTCATTTCGCCCCTTTGAATAGAGGATATAGTAATTTCTCTTGGATTTATCAGTCTAAGCAGGAGACAATATACGTTGATGTTATTGATTATTTTTTTATTTAAAGAATCATCCCATCTCAATTGAAAATACAAATACCTTTTTAGGAAGAAATCAAACTCCGCTTTTGTATTTATCTTGTATTGCTTTTTATTTCTATGTTTTTTCATGTCCGATCCCGTATAATCTTCTTCAACATCTTTTTCTTGGTTTGAAAGAGCTGATTTAAGATCTGCTTGGCCCATGGATTCTTTTTCTCCTTGATTTCGGTTTTCTAATTCAAGAGATTTTTTTTCATTCGACGATATTGATATAAAAGGATCTCTTTTTTTATTTCCAGTGATGCTTTTGTTTTCACTAGCATTTTTTTTTATATTAGAATTAAAAAGTAGTAATTTAATTGGTATAACCCACGGTTTCATTTTATACGTATTATAAAGTCTCACAAATTCTGGCAAGAACCAAAGTTCCAGATTTGATATGGGACGACTTAGTATTTCTTCATTCATTCCCATCCAATCCAAAAGGGGTTTTTGATTGGATAGGTTGATTTTTTGGTCTTGCTGAAGTGTGAGATAAAAAAGACCCTTATTATTGATTTTTTCAATTATTTGATACTTATTAACCCTAGTCTTAGTATATTTATTACTGTTAGTGTCAGTATCAATATTGATCCAGGCCTCAATATCGACCTTCGTTTTAAGACAAAAATAGAGAATTCTCCAATCAAAAAATTTTCTATCCGTATTTTTATCCATATCTCGAATATCATCTTCTACCATATTAAATGATTTTTGTTTATGTGTGTTGTAATTATAAAAAATATCTTGGTTAGTTTTTACTTGTAATGGTGATCCATAAATTGAAGAGTACTTCTTAGTTTCAGAATTTATGGATTTATATGCTAAAAGATCATATCTATATTGTTTTTTTAAATTATCCTTTTGATTCAATAATAAATCCGTTTCCATTTTTGTTTTTTTTTCGTAGTGAATTAATTCATCTTTTTCATATAAATCACACAAATCTTTATATAAATCTTTATTTTGAGCTATACAGTTCAATATATTTCGCCATTTTTGTGGTACTACTCTAGACCATTTAATTTGAGATACATCACATTGATATTCATAATGACTCCTTAACCAATTTGTCCATTGATTCATTCCAGAATTGCGAAGATTCTTAGGTCTTAATTCGGAATGAAATAGTTCTTGTCTTACAACAAAAAAATCCTTTATTTCATTCTTAAGAAAAAGGGGGGTTCCATTATATTGAAATACGGATTTCAATTTCTCTAACTTAATAAGTTGGGTTTGTGATAATTTGTAAAATACATATGCTTGTGAAAAGTAAGATAAGTCAAAAAAAGTCTTTGAATTTTTTTGACTAAGACTAATATTAGTATTAGAAAGTGACTCTTTTATAATCGAAATAAATTTAATTAAACTTTGATTTGTTTTATTAATTCTTTCTTGATTTGCTTCATTACTGTTAATGTTTTTATTAATAATTTTTTTTGTTGATTCAAGAAAAAGTTGTGTATTGATACTAGGAATATTAATCATAGATAGAAAGATATCTATGTATATCTTTTCAATGAAAAATATTATAAAATAATGGGATTTACGGATTAATCGAGCAGTTCTTCTTTTTAATATCTGCCAAATATTTTTTTGTGATTCCAATCTTTTATCATCATAACTTATTTTGTTAGAACTCAAATTTCTATCTGAAGTTATAAATCCCTTTTTCTTGTCTTTTGTAATTTTTTCTATTTGCTTTATGATTGTGTTTATTCTATCAGTCAGATCTTGCATTTTTTTTTCTGTTAATGAATAATTTGTCCAATCCTGAGATCTAATTTGAATGGACGATTCCTGAATCATCCGATTACTGATTATTGAATCTTTTTTAATTTCACTCAATTCATATACTTCTATTTCTCTCAATCCAAATAATATAATTGGGTTTATTTTTGAGAGTTCTTTTATTATTTCTTTTATAAACAGAATGTTTTTAATGATCCATTTTTTTGGTTTTTTTGAGACATTTAGAAACAATTTTGTTTGTTCTTTAAAAATTCCTAGAATTATAAAACATTTCTTTTGCAATTTTTTAATTTTTTTTTTGAGTTCTTTTAAAATCGGTTCAAAAAATGAAAGTTTTTTTCTGGGAGAACCAAAAGGTAGTTCAGCTTCCATTCCAAAAATTGTTAAAAAACAAAAATCATTTTTTTGACCTTGCTTTTTCATTGGATCGTTAGAAGGGGCTCGTAACTTAGATCTGTGCCAAGGTTTAAGACGAAAAGGAAATAGGATCTTGATCTGAATGCCGTCTGTTAACCAGTTTTTTGGAAATTCTTTTTCTGATAATTGAACGCCGTTATAGGTACATTTAACATGCATTTCTCTATTCCAATCCTTTAAGTCCTCATACCATTCCGGAAATTGAAATAATAGTATACGGACGATATTTTTAGCTATTATCAATGAAGGTAATATAATATATTTTCTAAGAATTGATTGGGTTACTAATAAAAAACCTCTCATTACTTGAGCAAGTAAAATACTATCCCAGGCTTCCGCTATTTGTATACGCACTTTCTCCTTTCTTTTGTCTTCTTCTTTTTTGTCCTCCTCTTTTTTTTTCGCGCTTTCTTTTGTCTTTTTCTCTGTATAATTCGAAATTGTGAATTCTGTGTTTTTCCACATCCAATTTCTAAAAATTTTTTTCATCCGTTCAGAAATATCAAAAAAAAAAAAAAAAGATTTGTCTATTCGGTCCAAAAAAAGAGGGGAATGCGCATTTGCTTCAAAGAGTTTCCAAGTAACTGTTTTACGTCTTTGAGCACGCATGGAGCCTTTGATTATGTCTCGACGAAAATCCGATTGTTGGGAATAACGTATCAAAGCAACTTCGCCTGTTTGATCAGTATTATTAGTTTCTTTGGTATTAGTATAAGCATCCGTATTTTGTTGGTTATCAGTAAAAATCACTACACGTTTGGATTTTCTTGAACGAATCTGATGATCCTCTACCACAGTTTCTTCGGTTTCCCCCTCCTGTTGTTCAAAATCGTTGATTAATTTGTATGACCATCGAGGAACTTTTTTATTAATTTCTTTTATTCCAATA